TGTTGCTAAAATATCGGTATTAAACCCGAAACTCCCGGCGGATGGCCAGTGACCCAAGAAAACGAAAGAATCGGTTACATTTTTCATATGATCTCCTCTTATAGATAAACTAAAAAAACCGTTGTATTATTTTACTTCTTTGCTACTTCTATCTAATCTAAATAAATAGAAATAAATAAAGTTTAGAAAGAATTTTTTTTTTAATTGAGATTCCCAATAAGAATAATATTTAACTCATTGGAATAGAATTATTAATTTAGGTACTATACTAAGTTTCCTGGGAATTGCAAAATACTTCCTTTGTTACAACAGTTCTCCTTGGAACTAAGAAGGGGAAGGAAGGAAGAAAGCGAGTGGGTAACACTAATTCTTCATCCTCAAATAAGTCCTTCCCGTGGGTTCTTTTCTCAACGAATAAGTAATTTTGTAGGAGCGATATTTTACTATAATGCGAAAAAGCAACCTGCAAATCCAAGTTAAAAGAAATATGTATTTCTCATATTTCTTTTCCTTTTCTCAGATTTCTCAGATTAAACAAAAGGATTTGCAAATAAAAGCGCTAATGCTACAACTAATCCATAAATCGTTAAAGCTTCCATAAATGCTAAACTAAGTAATAAAGTACCTCGTATTTTTCCCTCTGCTTCTGGCTGTCTCGCAATACCTTCTACAGCTTGTCCCGCAGCAGTACCTTGACCAACTCCAGGTCCAATAGAAGCAAGCCCTACAGCCAATCCAGCAGCAATAACGGAAGCGGCAGAAATCAGTGGATTCATGATAAGTTCCTCACACACACAAAAAAAAGAAATGGTTAATGATACAATCAACCAATGCATTATGACTAAATTATTCCATTGCTAATATTCATCCAGTCGAAATAACTAAAAACGCCAAATTGAAAAAATATTGAATCATTAGAAAGATTTTATCTTTTTTAGTTCCTATTTGTTGAGTCTTTCTGAATTAATACAATTTGAGTTTTCCATTTTCTAACCATTACTTCGAGCTTTTTTTTTTTGTTTGTTTATTCATTCAATTTGCAGTCATAAACGAAACGGAAGGACTTCGGTTGGTATCCCTATCGAAATTCAAATAAGGCAAATTAAATATTAGTTCATATATAACTTGTCAATATCTAATATAAAATATACATATATTTCTTCAATAACGTAAACCGCCTATTTGATTTTTAATTCAATCGGATTTTCTAATCATTCTTCGAACCATCTAATCCGCAAGAATTAACTTATAATCATTAGATTCCACATACCTGTGGCACCCCCTCTCTATTAACCAACACCTTTTTTTGCACTTCTCAACTGTACATATTTGTACATTTATATGCTCTAAATAAAATAGATTATCTTGATAGAGTATCCTGAGACACACATACACATATATTACCTGGATCTAAACTAAAAGATAGAGTCGTCTTAAGACTAATCAATGATGACCTTCCATGGATTCGCCTATATAAGCTGCGGCTAAGGTTGCAAAAATAAGAGCCTGAATACCGCTTGTAAATAATCCAAGAAACATGACGGGTATAGGAACCACTAAAGGTACTAAAGAAACAAGAACAACAACTACTAATTCATCCGCTAATATATTTCCGAAAAGTCGAAAACTAAGTGATAGAGGTTTTGTGAAATCTTCTAAGATGTTAATGGGTAAAAGAATTGGAGTTGGTTGAATGTATTTCCCAAAATAACCTAATCCTTTTTTTGTAAGACCCGCATAGAAATAGGCTACTGACGTGAGTAAAGCTAAAGCAACAGTAGTATTTATATCATTCGTGGGTGCAGCTAATTCCCCGTGAGGTAACTGTATAATTTTCCAAGGCAAAAGAGCCCCTGACCAATTAGAAACAAAAATAAATAAAAACATAGTCCCAATAAAGGGAACCCAAGGGCGATATTCTTCTCCAATTTGAGTTTTGCTCACGTCTCGAATGAATTCAAGGACATATTCAAAGAAATTTTGACCGCCAGTCGGAATGGTTTGTGGACTCCGAACAGCTATGGCAGCTGAACCTAATAAGATAACAATTACAACCCAAGAAGTTATAAGTACTTGGCCATGAATTTGGAAACCCCCTATTTGCCAATAGAAATGTTGACCCACTTCTACACCAGATATATTATATAACCCCTTTAGTGGGTTGATTGAATATGATAGAACATTCATATTGTCCTCTGACAGAAATAGAACTTAAAAAAAATTATTTTGATTCAACCATCTCTTTCTCGACTTGTTTACTTTTATTTTCTATTTATTTAAGATACCTATTAATTACATAATATCATATCCCCGTTTCTTTCGTTTTTTTAATTTTAACTAGTTTTTGAGAATCAGGATATGATATAGTAATCGATATAGCGCTTAGGAAATCCAGTTTGGATTTTATTATGAATCAAGGATTTCTTATATAGCTAGAGCGGCCTTCACAAATTGAAAATACTAATTTGGTAAGAATTAATCGAATTGAAGCTATAGCGTCATCATTTGCTGGAATCGAAATATCTGCAAGATCCGGGTCACAATTTGTATCGATTAAACAAATCGTTGGAATTCCCAAAGTAATACATTCTCGAAGGGCCGTATATTCTTCTTGTTGATCAACAATGATTACAATATCCGGTAATCCTGTCATATATTTGATCCCGCCCAGATATGTTTGCAAGTGAGATAATTGTCTCTTCAACACGGCTGCATCTCTCTTTGGAAGACGGGCGAGTCTTCCTGCTTTTTGTTCCATTCTCAAATCCCTGAATTTTTGAAGTCTTGTTTCTGTCGTGGACCAATTTGTTAACATACCCCCAAGCCACTTTTTATTAACATAATGACAGCGAGCCCTTATTGCAGCCCATGCTACTGAATCAGCTGCTTTATTTTTTGTCCCAACAATTAAAAATTGTTTTCCTCTACTTGATGCATCAAAAACTAAATCACAAGCCTCCGCTAAAAAACGAGCGGTTCTAGTAAGATTTATAATATGAATACCTTTAGATTTTGCAGAGATATAAGGTGACATTCTAGGATTCCATTTACGAGTACCGTGACCAAAATGAACTCCCGCTTCCATCATCTCTTCCAAATTGATGTTCCAATATCTTCTTGTCATTTCTCCCCACACTTTCTCTTTTTTTTATAATTAATAAAGAGATGAGGTATTCTGAAATAAATAATTGTTCCAACGGAACTTTATTTTCTACCGCGGATTGGCCATTGATATACAACCCAAACTAACTATTAATTCTTTTCTATTCGTTCTTTTTTAATTTCTTTATTTTATTACTAAATACTAAATTAAATAACCATAACAAATATATAAAAGAAGGAATATCTTCTATTAAACCCCATAAATCATTGTTGTTTTGATCTATCACAAAAATTCTTTGAAAGACAAAAATCAAATAATTCTCTGTGGTAAAACAAAATATTTCTCATTTCTCCCTCGAATAGATTCTTTTTTTTTGTTTTCAAGGGAATGCTCTTATGTTGACTTGAACGGTGTACGAATCCTTTAAATCCGGTCCCAACGGGTATCATCCCCCCCAAAACAACGTTTTCTTTTAGTCCTTTCAACCAATCGATACGGCCCCGGAGAGCTGCTTTTGCTAAAACTCGAGCAGTTTCTTGAAAACTCGCTTCGGATATAAAACTTTGAGTATTCAGAGATGCTCTCGTTATTCCCAATAAGGTAGCTCGGTAACATATTGATTCTTCCAAAGCTCGCCCCGTTCGTTCTGCCCGAAACAATCCAATAAGTTCTCCGGGCAAAAAAACATTAGACATTCCATCTTCTGAAACCAAGACTTTTGATGTTATTTGGCGTACAATAATTTCTATATGCCTATTATGTATCTGCACCCCCTGGGATCGATAAACCTTTTGGATTTTATTAACCAAAGAGATACGACTTTGCGCTATAGTTAGCTCAGCCCCAATCAGGAATCCCCAAGGAATTCCAAGAATTCTTCTTATACGTTCGTTCCAACCATGAATCCTCTTTTCTAGATTCATCGATATTGAATCAATCGAACGAACTTCTAAGACTTGTTCCACTTTTGGAAGACCTTGTGTTATGTCACCAGACCTCGATTTTTCATATATAAATGTTACTAATGTATCCCCCTCATAAATGATTTCCCCATAATGACCATGAACTGTTGCTCCCGGAGTAGCCAAATAGGGCTTAGCCAATCTTATTACTACGCAGTCAAGTTGAACAATTATAACTTGACCTGATTTTACGTGTGGTCCATTTTTTGTTATACATACATTTTCACAAAGAAATTGTCCAAGATTAATTTTTGTGGATGTCTCTTCACAAAAATTAGAATTATAATGAAGAAAATACCAATTCAATTTGAATGGATTCAAAATGACGTTACTGCATGGATCGGGATTATAAATTCTTCTATTTTCATCCATTAAATAATATGGAAATTGAAATTTAAGTAGTTGAAGGGTTTGTTTTAAATTTTCAAGTTGCAAATAATTAGTTACCGAGATTTGATTATGAGTTATTAAATGATAAAATGAAAAAAAATTAGCCCTTTGAAGGGCTGTTCCTAAAGGACCCAATGAATTCCTAATTGGAATTCGAGAATCTTTTTGAATTGATTCTTTGTGATATTTTACACCCTTGGATGTGAATAGACCTATTCGAAAACAATTGGATGATGACAAAATTAGAAAAAATTGACATTCTTTGTTTATACCCAACAACGTACGAACAGTTCCTTGGTTTTGGTTAAATGATTGTTGAAGTTTTGTCTTTGAATAAATGGAATAAAACGGATTCATATTGGTATGATCTGATCCCTCGTTTTTTTCTGATGATGGATCATTCCTTTTCCCAATATACGAAATTGCGGATTTCACTAAATTGATCCTTAGAAAATCTCGAATCATACCATTTGTTCTTACTTCAACAAAGGAAGCGCGGGCCTCTTCGATAGAAGAACCTTTTTTATCTTGATTCCAATTCAATA